AAATATAATTATAATAAATTAAAAATTAAATATTAAATATAAATATATAAATATATAATATATATAGAATATATATATAAATATATATAGTATATAGTAGTATATAGAAATATAGAAATAGAAATAAGATTAAGATAATAAATGATAATAAATATTAATTAATAATATTAATAAATATAAATTAATAATATTAATATATATTAATCTGGATTATAGAGAATTTAAGATAATTTACTGGATTATAGATAATTTAGATAATTTCTAAGATAATCTATATAAATCCATATATTAGAATCTAATACTATTTCTAATAACTAATAATGGGAATCAAAATATCTCTTCTTGTTTCGATAAGAATTTTGATTTAATATAAAAACAAAAATTGTTTTGTTCGTTGGAACAAAAGAAGTACTGGCCCGGCCAGTACTTAACCAGGCCGGGTAAACGAACCCTTTGTACAAAATCAAAGAAATAAGAAATAAAGTATTCTTTCTATATGTAGAAATCTGTTTCGACTCATTATAAAAATTTAATTACTGATCAAATTCGTGGATATCTGACACTTTATCCATTTTTTTATGTGTTTTTATTACACTTTTTTCTATATTTTAGTTATTAGATTTTTATCTATTGTTATTGTTCGAATTTCATTTAAAATGAAAGAAGTGAAGTATATATTCTTAATTATATATATATATTACAATGATTACATTAATGATTACATTACTTTTTTTTTAGATTACTTAATCTTATAATTAATAAAAAAGAAGGAAAATAAAAATTTTTCTCAATCTTGGCTTCACGTGTCACATCACATGATAAACTTTAATTTTTGAATGGGGAGAGGTGGCTGAGTGGACTAAAGCGTCGGATTGCTAATCCGTTGTACGAATTTTTCGCACCGGGGGTTCGAATCCCCCTCTCTCCGACCCACCTGATCACTTGAATTTTTATAATTTTTAAGAATTTTTTATTATTAATTTTCTTTTATTTTTATGAAATTTTTATCTTTCTTTATCTAGTATCTATTCCATTTATTGATAGATTTACCTATGAAAAACTAAAAACGAATCTCATCTCTTTTTTTATTCCTCGCGCCCAGGATTACGCCCCGGATCATTAGATAAGAATCCGAAGATGAAGAGAGAAACAAAGAATATTACTACTGTGTAAACGAAGAGTTTAAGAGTAAGCATTACACAATCTCCAAGATAAATAATATCATTTATTTTAAAAAGGAAATAGATCACCTATTTTACGACACACGCTATACATTAATATATTTACATTATTTTGATATGGCACTCTAAAGATTAAAAAAGTAAGTTTTTAAAATTCATTTTCACAAATTTCTTTCTAATGTAATACTAATGTAATAAGATTCGGATTTTTTCGTTACCAAAAATTTATTGTCATATCTATAATTAGATATTATATGGGATCTTAGAAAGAGAAGGTTAGAACAAAGTAAGAAATAAGCTGATCAAAAATCATCGCTCCCTTATTCAAATTAAAAATTAAATTCAATATATCAATATACAATATAAAATACCAGAATTTAGCTTTTTTAATCGAGGGTTCCTAATGTCAGACTTATCCGATCTTATTTATTTTTTTAATCAAAATATCATCTTTTTTTATCGAAGAAATCACGAATATAAATTGAATAGAGATTCATTTTTTATCGAAAACTTACGGCAGCTTGCCAAACAAAGGCTAAGAGAAAAAAGAGTACAGGGATAACTGGCATAACGTCTACGATTGGATTGAAAAAGGCATAAGCCTCGGGTAATTTGGCGAAGAAAAAACTACTCGAATAAAGGTTAGAATTAAGACAGATACAGATTAAACTAAAAGTATTAAACATAACAAACATTTTTTTCTTGTTCTTTAAAATGAAATTGAAATGATAATAAATTATCAGATTTGATTGAGTTGTTTTTATGAGATAAAAATAAAAAAGGTGGATAAAAGAGAAAAAAAAATTCTTCTTTTTCTTTTACCTCTCCTCAATCAAAAATACTTCCTTACATTCTACAATCAAATTAAATTAAAATACTTAGAATATAAGGAATTCTACTTTCATACAATATCTTAATTGAATTTTATGTAATGATCAATGAATCTTTTTTATTCTATATCTACATGTGTTGAATCCTAGGGACAACATGTCCTATATTTATTTTGGTTGGTTATTGACGATCAATCAATATTGATCTTAGGTTTCCTTAGAAAAAAAAATAAAAATGGGGCGTGGCCAAGCGGTAAGGCAACGGGTTTTGGTCCCGTTACTCGGAGGTTCGAATCCTTCCGTCCCAGGTCGTTTTCATCATAAACGAGGGATTCTTCTCTATTTAAATAGAATTTAAATTAAAATTAAGGAATTAAAAATTTTTCTGTTTAACATTGGATACAATGTGATCCAATCCTTTATTCTTAAATTTAATAATGATTCTTAGAATCATATCTTTCTTTTCATTCAAAAAATAAAAATTTTGTGTATCATTCTATTTACACTCAGGGTATGCTCGTATTACTCACTTCATATTGAAGTGAGTTTTTTTTTTGATATAGATACGAAAAGATCAGACTCCCTTTTTTTCTCTTTCATCTTACCTTACACGAGATTAATTATAATCCATAATAATGAAAACAAATAAACTGTATTCTTAACCTACTCTCCTGTTTAAAATGAAAATAATATTCAATTGGAGATAGTGGAGATAGTAAATCATAAATATAAGTAAATAATAATATAATTAATCATAACATTATATAATGAATCATAATTATTATCATAATTAAACATAATTAAATAATATCATCATCTAATTAGAAAAAAAATAATAAATTAAATATTAAAATATTTAATAATATAATATTTATAATATTTAATTTATTATTTTTTATTGAATATTGAAATGAAATATTTAGTTTAGTATAAAGTTACTATAGTTATAGTTTTTATAATTAGTTTAGGTAGCTGAAAATCTTTAGCCATTCATGGGGATTTCTTTTTCATTTGAATAAAAGTAAAAATAAAAATAAAAGATTTTTTTTTCATGTGATTTTCTTCATATGATAAAATATGGGGTTAATTTAAGTGAAATCCTTTTCGGACAAAAGCTTACCTATCTATGGATAGGTAAGTGTGAATTATTATATATCGGTTCAGCCAATGACTATTCATGATTTCATATTGAATCAATTGCATACGCTTCAAAATAAAAATCAAAGGAGAGGGATGTTATGGTAAAACTTCGTTTGAAACGATGTGGTAGAAAGCAACGTGCGACTTGAAGGACATGATTGGCTGTGGATTTTTCCATCCATCATTTTCTATAGGAATGAAGATGCTCTTGTCTCGACATAGTTTGTCCTGCTAGGAACCTAATTTCATTTGCCTTAGGTTGGTAAATAAAAAGACTAAATGGTATAGCATATGGTGGAGCTCGAGTAAAAACGATTGATTTATTTATCGGGAGAATAATCTAGGGTTAGTGACAATCAATAAGTTAGACCAACTTTGTAAATAGATCATTAGTAAATAGATCATCAATAGAATATATAAATGGAGAGGTTAAAATTTTAACAAGTTTTAAATAAAAAAAAAAGTTAAATTTGTCGAAATTTTAAAACTGTTTTGATCAAAAGTGTATCACAAAGAAATCAATCTTTCGTATGATTGTTCTTTTTTCCATATAAAAAACAAAAGGTATGTTGCTGCCTTTTTGAAAAGAAGTAAGGATCACCAAAGTAATGTCTAAACCCAAAGATTTCACAAATCGTAAAGCAAAGACAACGAATTCCGGAACAAGTAAATACTATTTTCACTTGTCTCAACAATTGGATCAGAATGAGTAAAAAAAAAATAGATCCTAAAGGAGACAAAAAAAGAAGTTAGAGACAGCTCAATAAATTATAAAGATTTCCTTTCGAACTCTTTTAAAACTATCCAACTTGAGTTAGGAGTACGACTGATATTTTTTTTTCTGTAAAGAAAAGAAGAAAAAAAATATAAAAAATATATAAATTATATATATATTATTATATTATATATATATAAATTATATAATTATAATATAGTATAATATAGTATAATATAGAATATATAGAATAGAATTATAGATATAGAATAGAATTATAGAATTTAGAATCATCTTTTCTTGAGCCGTATGAGGCGAAAACCTCATATACGTTTCTAGGGGGGGGGCATCCTTTATCTACATCTATCCCAATGAGCCATCTATCGAATCGTTGCAATTGATGTTCGATCCCGAAGAGAAGGAAGAGATCTTCGAAAAGTGGGTTTTTATGATCCGATAAATAATCAAACTTATTTAAATGTTCCTGCTATTCTATATTTCCTTGAAAAGGGTGCTCAACCCACAGGAACTGTTCATAATATTTTAAGGAAGGCAGAACTCTTTAAATAAAGAATTTCGAGTTTATTTTGATCAGAATAAAAGTCATGAATAGAAAAAGCTAGTACCTATCCTTGTGTAATTCTTTATTCAAAGTTTGTTCTTTTCTTGTTCTATCTTATCTTATTCTTACTTAATTTAGTTTATTTTATTTATTTTTTTCTTGTTGTGGAACCCCCCCCAACAGGGGGGGGTAATCTTTCTTCTTGTATTTGTATTGTACCTTTATTTATTTTTATTTATTTTTATTTATTTTTTTATTAAGGAAACCTGATATTTTTATTTTGTTTTCTATATTTTATATCTACCTTATTGTTTACGCTCAAATCTCTTATTTATCATTTGTGTTGTGCTAATCCAATATCCAATAATATCCAATATATCCAATACAATATTATATTTAATTATATTATATTATTTAATATTATATTATATTATTATTATATTTAATATTATATTATTTATTATATTACTAATATTATCTAATATTATATTAATAATTAATATTAATATATTTTATAATAATAATATTTTATATAATAATAATATTTTATAATATTTTAATATTTATATTTTATTTAATTTATTAAATATTAATATTTTTTTTTATAAAAAGTCCATTCATATTGACAATGGCGTATCGAACAGATATAATTATCTCGTAGATAAATAGATCTTTTTATCTCCACTCCCTATTAGCATTTTCCTTCATTTTAGTAAAATGGATGGGTTTGCTGGATTTCCTCTTCTGTATTTTATACTTTATACAAAATGGATTTTAACTAAATAAAAAATTGGAAAAATTTTTGTGGTTTGTCAATTTTCCAATTCTATTTTGAATCTCTTGTTTTTTGAACCGGATCCTATTGATATTTTGTTGTTTAAATTTGTTTTCTTCCTAGTTCCATGTTTTGATGTAGTTGTACAGTTCAATTCCATTGATTTTTATTTTTTTTTTTTTTTTTTTTATTTTGATCATATCTACACATCATATAGATCGGGGTTGCTAACTCAACGGTAGAGTACTCGGCTTTTAAGTGCGACTATGATCTTTTACACATTTGGATGAAGGAAGGAATTCGTCAAGACTATTGGTAGAGTTTATAAGAACGCGACTGATCCTGAAAGGTAATGAATGGAAAAAAGAGCATGTCGTTAAATATGAAATATAATTTTAATAAATAAAATAATCATAAAAAAATTTAATACTCATAATATAACATAAGAATTATAGTTGGGTCTAGTGAATAAATGGATAGAGCCTTATGGCTCCAATTCGAGTAAGACGAAAAAGTAACGAGCTTATCTTCTTAATTTGAATGAAGACCCCGTCTAATTAGACGTTAAAAATAGATTAGTGCCTGATGCGGGAAAAGGTTCTCTTGTTAATTGTGAGTGGACCATTGATTCTTTTTTTTTTCTTGAATCCTAATTATTCTTTATTTAAAATTTAAGACAGATGTGTACTAAGAAATAGTATACTGATAAAAAAAAATTATTCCAAGGTCAAAAGAGCGATCGGGTTGCGAAAATAAAAGATTTTATACCTTTTCCTTATTTTTCTTCTTGTTATTTTAGATTTTCTTTATTTCTTTTATTGTTATTCTATTTATATTAACAATAAATCCGATTGTATAGAAAGGGAAAGAAAAAAGATCTGTTGATTGGGCTCTCTGTCTCCGGGGTATATATTCTTTATTTGTTCTTAACTTTTATATAATCTATATAATCTTTTTACCATTACGTTATTTACATCACAATCAATATAAATATAACAGTATATATTATAACAGTATGTATATATAATAAATATTTAATAAATATGTATATATACATATATATACATATAATTATATAATAATATATATTTAATAAATATGTATATATACATATAATTATATAATAAATATAATAATATAATAAATATAATAAAAGATATCTTAAAATAAATAAATATAAATATAGATATAAATAATATATAATTATAATATATAATATATAATATATAATTAAAGGATATCTAAAGGATATCTAAAAAAAAACTGTAATGTAATTGTATTACTGTAGTGTAATACTGTATATACTAATAATACACTAATATACTACAGTATTATTTTTAGTTCTAGTATAGTCTAAAAGTATAAAGAATATACTATTGTATAATATACAATACACATACGCCGTTCTGACCATATTGCACTATGTTATCATTTCATAACAATAACACAAGAAGCGACTCCCTTTTTTGTTTTCATCAGTAGAAATGTACGTAAATGGCAAAATTTTAAGGATATTTAAATTAAAAAAAGATGGATTTCGGCAACAAAACTTCCTATATCCGCTACTCTTTCAGGAGTATATTTACTCACTTGCTCATGATCATAACTTCAATAGTTTGATTTTTTACGAACCCGTGGAAATTATTGGTTATGACAATAAATCTAGTTTAGTACTTGTGAAACGTTTAATTACTCAAATGTATCAACAGAATTTTTTGATTTCTTCGTTTAATGATTCTAACAAAAAAGAATTTTGGGAGTACAAGAATTTTTTTTCTTCTCATTTTTCTTCTCAAATGGTATCAGAAGGTTTTGGAGTCATTCTGGAAATTCCATTCTCGTCGCAATTAGTATCTTCTTCTGAATCCTCTGAAGAAAAAAAAATACTAAAATATCAGAATTTACGATCTATTCATTCAATATTTCCCTTTTTAGAGGACAAATTTTTACATTTGAATTATGTGTCAGATCTACTAATACCTCATCCCATACATCTGGAAATCTTGGTTCAAGTACTTCAATGCTGGATCAAGGATGTTCCTTCTTTGCATTTATTGCGATTTCTTTTCCACGAATATCATAATTTGAATAGTCTCGTTACTTCAAAGAAATTCATTTACGCCTTTTCAAAAAGAAAGAAAAAATTCCTTTGGTTCCTATATAATTCTTATGTATATGAATGCGAATATTTATTCCTGTTTATTCGTAAACAGTCTTCTTATTTACGATCAACATCCTCTGGAGTCTTTCTTGAGCGAACACATTTCTATGTAAAAATAGAGCATCTTATAGTAGTG